TTCTTACTTCCAAGCTTAGTATTTATATTACTGTTATAATCCATTTTGGTCCAGGTCTCAATATCTATTTTTTGTCTTATAAAAAAATTGAGAATTGTCCAATCAAAATATTTTCTATCTGGATTTTTTTGCATATACATAATATCACCCTTTTCTAGATAATGATTGATAGGAATTTCCTCCAGGTTTTCAAAAAAATTTTGTTTATTGTTGTTGTAATTAAAAGTAATTTTTTGGTTGTTTTTTAATTCTGATGGTGATCCATAAATAATATACGAGGACTTCTTTATTTCAGAATTAATAGATTTATATGATAAAAGATCATATATATAGTATTTTGTAAAATTATCTTTTTGGTTTGGTAATGGATATACTTTAAAATCCTTTTGTTTTTTGTGATAAAGTAATCGGTCTTTTTCATACGAATTCCATTTTGTTAAATCTTTATTTTGAGTCATACCACCTTCATTTATTGTAGTTCGCCATTTTTTTGGTATTAATCCAGACCATCTAATCTGAGATAAATTGTATTGATAATGACCTCTTAACCAGCTTTTCCATTGATTCGTTTCAGAACTTGAAAGTTTAGTATGTCTTAATTCGGAATGAAATATTCCTTGTGTTAAAAAAGAATTTTTTATTGCAGTCTTAAGAAAAAAAGGAGTTCCATGATACTCAAAAATAGATCTTAACTTATACAAATTAATAACTTGGGTTTGTGATAATTTGTAAAATACATATGCTTGTGATAAGGAGGATAAGTCAAAAAAAAGACGTGAATTCCTCTTACTATTTTTAATAGTGTAAAGTGCACTTTTTAGAGTCGAAATAAAATTAATTTCTTTTTTTTTTTTTTTTATTTCTTGGTTTGTTTTATTATTGTAAATGTATTTATCAAAACAAAAATTTTTTGATTCAAGAAGGAGTTGTGTAGGAATTCTGCCAATATGAATGATACATAGAAAGATATCGATGTATATTCTTTTAATGAAAATTTTTATAAACAAATATAATTTATAGATTAATCGAGTGCTTCTTTTTTTTATTTTTAAGATTTTAAAAAAGTTTTTTGGTGATTTTTCTTTTCCATTAAAACTTGTTTTGTTAGGACTACTTCTTTTCTTGGCGTTACTGTTTTTTTCTTTCATAAGACTCTTTGTTTTCTTTCTTATTGTGCTTGTTCTATCAGTCAGATTTTTAATTTTTTTATCTCTCAGTGAATAATTTGTATTATCTGTAAATTTAATTTTTATAAACGAGTCGTGAATTATCTGATTCCTAATTATAGAATTTTTTTTTTTGTTAGTTTCGCCGGATTCATACACCTTTCTCAATATAAATAATCGAGTTGGATGTACTTTTAAGAGTTCTTTTTTTATTTTTTTTATAAACACAAATAAAACGTTTTTGATAACCACCCCTTTTGGTTCTTTTGAATCTTGTAGAAAATATTTTGTTCTTTCTTTTAAAACTCTTAGAACTTTAAAATTATTGTTTTTCGTTTTTTGAATTTTTTTTTTAAGTTCTTTAAAAATAGGCTTAAAAAAGGAAGGTTTTGGGGGGACAGAACCAAAGGGAAGGGTAGTTTGTGCTCCCCAAGCCGTTAAAAAATAAGATTTTTGTTGTTCTTTCTTTAGATCTTTATAAGAAGAAAAAGAGGGCTTCAATTTGGATCTGTGCCAAGGTTTCAAATAGAAAGGAAATACTATTTTTATCTGAATACCATCTTTAAACCAATTTCTGGGAAGTTCGAGTTCTGATACTTGAACACCATTATAGGTACATATAATATGCTTTTCTCTATTCCACTCATCAAAGTCCTCAGCCCATTCGGGGGGTTGAGATAATAAAATACGCCCAATATTTTTAACTATTATCAATGAAGGTAATAAAATATATTTTCTAAAAATTGATTGAATTATTAAAATTAAACTTCTTGTTGCTTGTGGATATGGAACGAAATCCCAGGCTTCCGCGATTTTTATCCACGTTTTTTCTTTTATTTTGTTTTCTTGTTCTTCCTTTTGCCTTTTTTTTTGTTCCTTTTGTTCCTCTGTATAATCTTTAAATTCTGATCCTTTACCCATCCAATTTCTAAAAAAAAAATTCATCCGTTCAGGGATATTAAAAGAGAAAAAGGGGTATTTTTTTATTCTGTCCAAAAAAAGAGGGGAATGCACATTTGCTTGAAACAATTTAGAAATAACAGTTTTACGCCTTTGAACACGCATAGAACCTTTGATGAATTCTCGACGAAAATCTGATTCTTCCGAATAGTCTCTAATAGACACCCAATTTTTGACACTTGCTTTTCGACTACGTTTAGTAGGCCTATAAATTATTACACGATCCCTTTTTCTTGAACGTATCTGATAATCCAATGGTAGGCCTTCATGAGCTGCGCCCGACAGGAATTCCAATTCGGTAATAAGTTTGTATGACCATCTAGGGACTTTTTTACTGATTTCTTTTATTACAAATTTTTGTTTTGTTTTTTGAC